GAGTGATCCTTTTCCCCCCAAATATATCCTCAGGATATAGGACAAGATTGAAGTCTCCAGCAACAAGCCACGGGCCCTGAACAGTGCTGGCAATATGCTAAAGTCTGCTCCATAAGTACTGTCTATCCACTGCCAAATTCAAAGCATATATAGCAGTCAAATAAAATGAAGGACTATCTTATCTGTTCCTTTAATGTGCAAAAGCGGCTCTGTTTCGTCTAATTAACCACTCAGCTGTCCAAACCCTTACACGCAAGCACCTCTACTGCTGCTTTGATAATTGGCCAGAAAGGAGGAACAAAATACTATGTCTGACTCTGTCAGCCTTAGAGGGTCTAATCTTCGTTTCTACTAAAACAGCAATCTGCGGTTTATGATTCCTAATTTATTTCTTGATATCAACTCGCTTCAGGGCATCGTTCATACCCCGGACATTTCATATCATTATTTTCATTGGAAAGGGTGAAAGAGCTTGGGGTCTCGGCTTTCCCCCTCCCCGCCTTTATATTTTGTGCTCCCTGTAGAATTCTTGGGAATTCGTCGGACTGTGAGATGTGAGGGCCCTCCTTGAGACTTCTTTGACATCACTGAATTCTTATCATACCAGGCTCACTCCCCGCACTTGTGGCTATTTCTGGTTTAGAGTTGCCTGTTGCAACTTTCGTGACTACACTTATATCCAAATCAAGTACCTTGGAGGAACCTGCAGGCATTTTCTGAGTGGGATGGTGTTGCAGCAAGCTCTTGATTTCCTCTGTCCTTATTCTCCAGGATAAGCGCACTAGTCAGGGCTCCTTGGTGAGACACATAAGTCTCATGAACATTTTCACAAACAGGTTGTGAGACCTGAGTTGGCTGCAGGGATAGGTCAATGCCCTCATACTCATTACCTGCTGAGTCGAGGGGAGTAGGCTCTTCAATAGGATCAGCTAAAGCCTGAAAAGAGTTAGTAAATGGAGCAATGGGGTCCTCCACTTGAGCTTTTGCCGGCTGTTTCCTGTATGTCACCATTTGTAATTCTGTGGCATTATGACAAACATTTGGCGAGCTGTGCGAACTCGTCCCCTCCGTTTGGCAGACTTCAGTTCTTACACACTGGCTTTCTTGGTGTCCAAATGTAGAGCATTTAGTACAGGGCTTAGGCTTCCAGATGTACCCAACCTTGTACTCTTACCTTCGGCCATCTTCCATCTCCATCATCACCGAGTCCAGGAGGGGCTCGCTGGCACTAACTTCAACCATGACTTTAGCAAAGTCAATGCGTTTCCGGTGAGCTGTCTGGGAATCCATACAGATCGGAGTACCCACAAGACTTGCTAATTTGCTGAGAACGCTTCTCGTCCACATGCGCGGAGGCAAGTTGGGGAAGGTGATCCAGAGTGGAATCGTCTCTAGCCGATCATTCTCCAGTTCCTTGGACCATCTTCTAAGGACGATGGGGTGCCCTTTCATCATCCGGATACCCTTCTCAAGGACGCGATTTAGATCCTCTTCCATAGAGAACTTACAGATGAAGAATCCATTTCCTTGAAAGAACAGATCTAACCCCCTGTGTATTCCATTGTTTTCGAAGAAATTGAAGAAACGGAGCTGGACGGATTCCAATCACATAACCAAAAGGGAACCCGCCTATTTCATATTTTGTTCCGTCCTCCCGATCCTATTTTCCATGTTTGTTGCACTATTTTCTATTACATCCTAGGGTCTTTAGACACTCGCCCTAATTACTAAAGAAGGAGGGGGTTTACCGAACCCGTAACAGATGCGGCTACTCATCTCATTCCAAACCGGGCCTAATTCCTACCACACCTTTGAATTAATATTCAAATCGGCTAAAAACTCTATCCCCCGAGTCCCACAAAAGACTGTCCCATTGTCTGGTTCAAATGAGGTAACTATTGCACCGCCACCTCCTTTCCCGATCTCAACATATGAATTCCTTTCTCTACCCCCTAGGGTGCCTCAGAACATTATTCAGAGATCGATCAACAGGTCAGTCAATCTGACTCAGAACAGTGCGAGAGGGTTGATTGGATGAATATGCGTTACCTTAGAGGCAAAGATATCTGGGACGCTTCCTCGAATTACTATTAATCCGGCATATGGAGGTCTATCCTTTCAGTTAGATATAATCTAAAGTCGCTTCATGGGGTTGGTTGACAAGATTCCGCTTCGCACTTTACCCCCGTTCCTTCACACTGGATTCTTTGCGACCGAAACTGGGACCCCGAATGCATGTCAAGCTCGACAACTACAGTCATCGGAGAAGTGCCCTTCGTCTCGTGAAGTGTTCCGATTTATAACACTTTTCGTGGATGAAGCATTCCTGCGTCTCTCCGGTACAGGCACGCAGCTAGCTTTGCTAGACGTTTTCCCGTCTCAGGACATCCGCACGGCTCCTCAGTAGAGGTTGGCTCGAATTGCTCTTGCTCTTGAGTTGCGACCACCCCTGATTCTCTAGGGCCAACGGACTGGCACCTTAAAGACGTAATGACAGTTTTGGCGTCAAACAACCCACCTGGGTCTAGGAGTCTTTTGGCACTTGGTATTGCACGAGTTCCATCGGGTCATCAGTCCCGCTTACGATTAGGTCACCTTTCGACTAGACCGCCTTCTTTTTAGTCAAAAGCCCCCTGTTCCTCACCTCAACACAATGAGATATAGGTATGGGTACCGTTTAAATACTTAATTTCGACGTCCTTCGCCATCATCGATTCGAAGGTGAGATCGAACTCTTTCGTCAGGCCCGTGCAGAAAAAGTCAAATGTTTTAGGGCCGGAATCAATGAATTTTAAAATGCGTAAAGGGTTATTTGAACATGAAAATGAAGAAACCGGAAAAGCGTACGTAACCGAACCGTTTCAAATTCGGTCTCTGCTGCCTGCCTGGTTTCCTCTGATCTAAGTAAACTGTTTGCTTTCTGGCAATGAGCTAGCTTAACCCTGATTGCTTAAGGCTTAATACAGTCATGTTGGATCTCCTATTCGTACTGCTACCAGGAAGAGAAAGACTGATTGCGCCAGAGGATGAGACATCTCTTATTTACAGAACTGTGCCAACGTGTGCCTACATAGTGAGTATATTTGATTTACCAGTTCCGGGAAGAGATATTTACAATTGGTGGACAGATGAGAGCTACAAGACTTGGTAGACAGATAGATATTCCCAGGAATACTGCTCCATAGAAAAAAATTTAGGTGCACCTATTACATGCTTCTTTTTTTCATAGTAAGAAGTCTATTATATACGCTAGTGCTCCACCTAAGGGCTCAGGCCTAGGGGTGGTAGCTAACAGAAGTATGCCTTCGGGTCCTTCTCTGCCTCGGTAAGAGAAAGATAAGGTCTACTCGTCAAGTAAAGCCTCTAACTGAAATCGATTCATGATGGCGACTCCTACTTCTTGTGCCTTAACTATCGCTTACGGATATGCTTAACACAGGCGTCTTCTATCTCCTTTTTGCTTAATGCTTGCTCTTTCTTGCACCTTCCCTGCTGCACCACTCCTGTTTGCTTTCTTGCTTCCTTCGATTCCTTATTCCAGATAAGCTAAACAGAAGATCTAGATTTCAAAGAAGGGAAGCGATATTGGACAGGATCAGGATGCGACCCTTACCAGAGCAGCTCGCGCTTGACCATCGAGTTAGCGGAGCGGATCCCGTCGCCGAGCATGAAGCAGAACCATCTGAGCACACCGAGCGGCGCAAAGCGAGCATTAAGGAAAGACGAGCGGAGAGTCAAGCCCCTTGCCCAGCACTGAGAGAGCGGAACCTAGGAGTTGAGCTAGCACCGACCGAAGAGGGCGGGCAGTAACCAAAGAGCGGAGGATGGCACTGCACCAAGCTTCGAGGGAAAGACTGGCCGCTGAAGCCCCTCGCCGGGTTACCTTACCTGGAAGTGACGGGATAGAGTCCCCCATTTGACGAAGTCAATCGACGTATAAGGCCATTTTTAGCTTCTATGGCACGGAAACCTTTCTCATTCGATAATTCGTATTCCGATCCTCAACTCATACAGAGGGAAGGGAAAGAGACTGATGCTACTACCGAGCCATACCGTACCCAGTCAACCATACCGAAAACCCATATCGAACCTAACCTTTCTACACGCAATAAATATTCCTCCGATCTCATTCTGAAAGACAGTCAACGGGTTTCACATTAATGGGAAAAGAAAGCAAGCAAGCTCTTTCAGTGCCCGGTTCCTAAAGCATTGAAGACAACAATGGGAATAGCCCTCTAGTAGACTTCCCCCGTGACTCTCAACTCAGACTTTTTTCCGCCCTTCTTCTGCCCAAACCTGACTGACCCCCTTTGACTCCGAACCTTTTAGCAAACTCAAAGGCACCTTTATGTGAAATGATGGAATTTTTGATCAGATATAGTCACACCAAGATCACATAGGATCTGACGATATTCCAGAGCCACCTTTTCATCGGCTATGACGATATCATCGCCAAGAACCGCGTAGTTTCGAAATACCTTACCAGCTCTCAGCTGTGGTCCACACTATAAAGAAAGTGGTGTGAAAGTGTGAAGAGAGGTCAAGAAGCATAATACTCCTATGACTGTCTAGCTACAAAGCAAAGAAGTTGATCTTTCCTATGAGGTCTTCCATCCAATAAAGAAGACATTAGACGTCAAAGTTGAATAAATAACCGCCGAAGCTAGGAAACTGCTTCTTAGGAGGACTTGCATCAATTCATAAAGCAAGGATAAAGTTCGATCAGTCGCTGATTTGAAATCCAAATTGTAGACATCCTTAAGATAAGAAAAGTGATTAAGTGGTGCAACATTCCATCAGTTGGAAGACGCCTAAGAATAGACATCAACCAATCATGATAGGGACGCAATAACCTTTGCATCACATAATTATCTATCGCCACAAATCGACGCTTACCTCCACCTTCTTCAACAATCCCAAGTCTCCCATGATGAACCTTACAAAACCATGTTTGACCAGCATCTAAATGCTGTTCAATCGTTGGCAAGTAAGGCCCACAACATCTCTCAAACCATTCCAGATTTGATTGACTGAGAGACTCCGTATTAGGGTCACCCGCAAACAAGACTACCTCTCTCCATAACATACCAGAAGATTGGTAGCATCCCTGACTATGGACAAAATTCAGGTGACTGCCAAAAGAGGCAATCTCCTTATCTAATGAGGTGAAGATAGACCTAACGGTCTTAATTCTTCCCTTCTCATCAGAATAATCTGTCCTGGAGTTTGGGGTGGCTTTCCAGCCCACTTCATTCCCTGAGAAATGGGAATGGTAGAGACGTACGGTATATGGATACCCCTACTGAAGGAAGAGATGTGTTGTTTCATCTCTCCAACATTTGAGGTTACCGTATCCTGACAGGTTACAGGATAGGTTATCGAGTTAAAGGCTCCTTTTCAAATTGGTTTACATAATAGGATAACCTTTTACGAAGCATCAGTCCGACGGGTAGGTTTCGACCTGTAGTGGACCTTTGACCGAAAGACAGAACCCATATTCGGGGTAGGTTGTAGGCGAGACAGACGGTCCACGTGGCTAGCAACTGCGGGTATCAGCAACAAAGTTTTTCCGATTTTTTGGTTGAAAAGGGAAAAAAGCATGATTGCGAGCTACACTAAGGTGCAGATAAACTCGTTAGCGGGAAGAACTACGACTAGCAGTACGAGGAGATCAGAGAAAAAGGGCAAGTAGGTCGGCTTCAAAAAGGGCGGCGGGTTGCTTTCTCTGTTGGTTGAATTCGCCACTAGGTGGAATCAGACCTTCGGCTCTCGATTGCTGCTTGATTACCTATGTCGCTTGCGTTAAGCTTTCTGCCGCTTTCAGTTCCGCACCAAATCGTAGCAAAGCGCAGATGCGGTAGCCATTTATGAAAGCAACGCGTTAGCTTATGCGAGACCTGTAAAGTTCCGCTCTTCTAACTTGATCCTGCAAGCCTATACTTCTTGCTTTGATGGCTGTCACTGCAATCGTTGGAATTGGTTGGTCGCTTGGTAGATCAGGAAGAAACTCAACCCTTCCTTCTTGCGGTAAGTAAAGAATGAATGCCGTGCCTCGGAGAGACATGGCCCTCGACCTGGCGACGGGGTTCGGTTCGCTTCCCGGCCAAATGGTTCTCTTCCCTCCTATCCCGGCTAAAGAGAGTAGCTTCATTCTCTTGGTGCGGTATAGTCGAATTCGACCAGCAATGCTACTCCACCATCATGAGAAAAATGAAGGATTTAGAACTGCCACCAATATGAGGAATTAGGAACGATGGAGGGGAAGGAATGAACAATCAGATTCAGCCAACCCCCGCAGCAAAGAAGAGGAAGAGGGGTCTTCTTGTGTCCGTGAAGCATGTAGCACTCCGGTCCAAGGCTGCCCTATGTATGTCGTGGTGAATAAGCTGAAAGCTGTTAAACAGGTTCTCAAACTTTGGAACAACTTCGGCAATAAATATCCAGCAAGAAGTGAATACTCTCCGAGGGGAACTTGCTAAAGTTCAGACGCGTATACAAGCTGATCCCTCTCGACCCTTCCTTTTTGGATTGAACGTGAATCTTAAAGAAAGCATAGAGTTGAATGAATCGAATGAGGACAAGATGAAGAAGACAAAGGAATGTGTCTACTTATATATATAAGATAATCAATCTGCGATTCCCTGCCGAGTCAGATATTTTTTGCTTGAGAGCATTAAGAATTTGCTGAAGAACACTTGCATCATTCCACAGGGAGCTTTTTTTTGTGAAGCCTAGAGAGGCGGAAGCGAAGCGGAAAATCGCTTCTAACAAGTTCCCCAACACTTAGCTTAGTAGCTTAATTCTACTGGCGTGGCGCTGCTGGATGCTTCTGATCCATAGGAATAGGAGGAAAAAAAAAGCTTATCATGAGTTGGAGTCGATCATTTCCAAGATCTAATTCCAGTTTTTTCTTATGTAGTGGAAACGCCTCACTATCTTCAGTTTTACGCTTACGCTTAAGGGAAGAAATGTTCTTGGTGGATGCAGGACCTGGTACTCCCAGAATTTGTATGCAAGATGAGCCTACAGGAGTGCCAATCAACCGAGCCGCCAGGTTTGAGAATAAGGTGGGATCCCTGAATGTAGTGGCTGGTGAATCACTGATCAAAGAGCAGATTTTTGAGAGATTCTTCATCGATCTAGTGGCCGGTGAATCACTGATCAAAGAGCGAGCAGCCGCCAGGTTTAATGATTTTGTGGGATCCCTGGATGTAGTGGCTGGTGAACCGCTTCTTCTTCTTCCACGAAGATTCAGACAAAACCGAGCTTGGATGGAACTGAAGAGGCGAACGAATAAAAAGGCGCTTGCGGGGTTTATTATTGATAAAGTAATAGGAGGTTATTCAGTAGCAATCGCAGGTTTCATTACTTTTCTTCCATTCTGTCCTCTCACCTATCAAAGGATAGCGAATGATCGATTCACCATTGAGAGCATTAACCCCAATTATATTGTTATAACAGGGGCAGATCAAACTAGAACTTTTTGAGAAAAAAAAAATAGAATGTAAATCCGAAGCCCACCTTAATCCATTCTTGGAGGGTCTGGCACTTATTCCGGCCCTCTATTTACATAGCGAAGAAAGGTTCTTGCTCGAATGCGTGACTGCGGCGCGCCTATCGCCCCGGCACGGCACTCGAAAATGCATGTTGGGTTGGGCCACCAAGAAGACTGCGACTAGGGAGACGAAGAATGGAATTTTAGAAGGCATAGTCTAACAACACAGAATGGAACACCAACCAACGAGTGGCAGATTTTAATGGACAGAAGAAGAGTATGCGCGTTAGCGCGCCCCAAGACATAAGTACTTTTTCTGCTTGCTGGCCAAGGAAGAGAGAGACCTTCATCCCTTCCAACACCAACCCAATCTCCATTCTTTGATGGGAAATGAGCAAGACCATATGTTTATAGCCCCCTACCTGCCTCTTACTACCCGAACTTCCCACCTTAAAATGGGGAACCCGTTGCTATTCTTATTTTAAACGATCTAATTAAGCAGTGGTTATTTAACGAATATGAATTAAGTGACTAGAACTTCTATCGACTACTATTCTAGCACCCAGCTGTGCCATGTGTTTCTTCTTTGAAGAAGGTATTCCTTTGATCAACTCTTCTTTTCAGGTCAGGCTATTTTCAGATCTTCTTAGTCGGTCGGCTCCCTTTCCCTGGTCGAGGTTTTCATCTCTTAAGCCGGATCGAATCCTTTGAACAAGGAGAGGAATGGTTTTTAAGGAACAGCATTAAACTATACGGACTGCTTAGAGGAGTGACGACCACAGGCCGGTCGGTCGCAAGAGATATTAGCAATTCTCAGCCATCCACCGGATAGGAAGGCCTTTCGGGAGATTGGCCAAACCGGAAAAGTAGGTGAATCGATGAACGAAATGGATCTTTACAGTTTGACTTTGATCTTCCTATTTCTAAAAAAAAAGGATCCGGGAAGTGATAAAAAGGTGGAATTAAGACGGAGAGAGGGATTACCGACCAATCTCTTCTTTCTCGGAGTAGATACCGATAGAAAAAGCGATCGCTATAACGCTCGTTCTTCGGTGAGTAGTCAGCCAACAGCCGGACAAAAAACCTTTGCTATGCAACGAGTCAAAAAGAGGAATTGGTTGAGACGACTAACTATCCGGTCCCACCGTCGGGGAATGTACACAATGACTATGTGTGGCGCATCTAACTATCTATGTCTCGCTGTAGCAGCTACTTCTCATTCCGGCTAGAAGACCATTCTAGACTCTTTTTTAGGATAGCAGCATCTCAACCCGCACGATCTACCCCTCTCATCCTCTGATCCTTTATCTACCGTTCAATCTTTTAATGCTCTTTCTGCTCGACATTAAGCTTTCGCAGTTAATATCTGAGATTGATGATGTAACTAAGTGGGTATCACGATGCCTTATCTCTCCAAGACAGAATGCCTATGATTGGACAAGGCAGTAGGACCCAGGTAATCATTTTTAATAGATGAGTGTATTTAAGTAGACGAATAGCCAACTAGGGCTTGGCGGGATATGAATGAAATGGTGCTCCACAAGGGCATCTTCGAAGTCATTTTCAAAGCAAAAATAAAGTCTTTGAATGATTCTCAAGGGCCCTAGTGTCCCGGGGCGAGAAGCCACGCTTTGCTGTTGATGGTCATATCGAAAAAGGTTTTAATAACTTATGTTGGAAGGAACCGGTCTTGTTCTCCTAACTAAGATTCCATTCTTCGAAAGAGAAGGCCGGCCAGCCCATAGGTTATTGATGTACAAACCACAATAGACGAGCTCAGAAGACCTCGCCCTTGAGGCTAATTCGAAGAAGAGGATTCCGTATCATGGAACAACCGGGTGAACCAATTCCTTCCTTCCCCCCGACCGCTGGTTTTCCCCAAACAAGTAAAGTATGCGAGCTCATGCCTGTCCATCCATGTTCAGGGGTTCGACGAACTCGCTCGGCCTTGTCCACCCTTTCCGCTAAGTATCCCGCTCTTCCCTTGAGTAGACAACACTCCAAAGGTAATTATTCCATCATGAGGGACTGTCCCATAGCATCCCAAGTCGTAAGCGCCAACATGCCCAATCTGTCATAGCCAACTCGTTTGCTTCTACCAAGCCCACAAGCTTGAGTCTTCAACCAAGACTCGTTGTTCACTTGCCGCATCCCCAACTGGTCAAGTGCTCAGCCCGTCAAGGTCTCTGCTAGAAGCGAAAGTGTCAACCGAGCTTATCAAATTCAGGCAACTTCAGCACCGGCTCAATCACCATCGCCATCTTCAAACCGTCAAAAGCCTTTTGACAAGCTTCAGACTAGTTCTAACCCCGATCCTTCTTCAACGGATCTGTCAAAGCCTTGCCTCTTTCCTCCTGCCGAATCATCAGAGACATGGAATCACATTACTGTAATGAATGAAAAGGTTGGGTTGTCGAGTGATAGGGGTGATGAGTGGAGCTCCCAGACAGCGAGCAAAGAGCAGAGCGACAATGCAAGGTGGTAGGTGCCTCAATTAACAGCGTA